ATATTATGGATAGACTTATATCATATAACTAAAGAATACTTAATGTTATTCTAATATTACATATCCATTCTTTTCTTCCATAATGTAAACCATTCTAACTTTTTTTAATTGATTTTGGAATAGAATAATTCCTAGAAAAATAGACGGGGGTTTAGAGCTTATAGACATTATTACATATATTATAGTCTAACTATAACCTCCCCAGCCCTTCTTTTTTTTTAGAATTCTGTTGGAATATTGTCTATCTTTTCTCCTACAATTCTAGATGATGGAATCATACACTATTATCTTACCCATCCAATTGGATTATCATGAATTATGTGGGATAAACTTGCTTAATAATAGAATAAAAAAAAGACTATTTGAAAAGCTAGTTAATGATGACCTTCCATGGATTCACCTATATAAGCCGCGGCTAAGGTTGCAAAAATAAGAGCTTGAATACCACTTGTAAATAATCCAAGAAACATGACAGGTATAGGAACTACTGAAGGGACTAAAGAAACAAGAACAACAACTACTAATTCATCAGCTAATATATTTCCGAAAAGTCGAAAACTAAGAGATAAAGGTTTTGTGAAATCTTCTAGGATGTTAATTGGTAAAAGGATGGGGGTTGGTTGAATGTATTTCCCAAAATAACCCAATCCTTTTTTGCTAAGACCCGCATAAAAATATGCGACGGACGTGAGTAAAGCTAAAGCAACAGTAGTATTTATATCATTCGTGGGTGCAGCTAATTCTCCATGAGGTAACTGTATAATTTTCCAAGGTAAAAGAGCACCTGACCAGTTAGAAACAAAAATAAATAGGAACATAGTTCCAATAAAGGGAACCCAAGGGCCATATTCTTCTCCAATCTGGGTTTTGCTTAAGTCTCGAATAAATTCAAGGATATATTCAAAGAAATTCTGACCGTTGTTCGGAATGGTTTGTGGATTCCGAACAGCTATAATGACTGAACCTAATAAGATAGCAATTACTACCCAAGAAGTGATAAGTACTTGGGCATGGATTTGTAAACCTCCTATTTGCCAATATAAATGTTGGCCTACCTCTACACCCGATATATCGTATAACCCTTTGAGTGTTTTAATGGAACATGGTATAACATTCATATTGTCCTCTAGCAGAAATTGAACTTCAAAAAAGAAATTATTTTGATTCAAGCATCTCCATCTCTTTTTCAACTCACCAATATGAATCAAAAATCGTATTCATTAATTGTATATTTAAGATATCAAGAATTTACATAGGATACCAAAAAATCACGTAATATAATAACATATTATCAATATGCCCGCACTTACCCTTTTGCTTTTTTTTTATTTAATTCAAGAATAGTAACCGAATCCAAAAAATCCCCCCAAAATGAACTATTGATTCTTAATCATAATCCAGGATTTCTTATATAGCTAGAGCGACCCTCACAAATAGCGGATACTAATTTGTTAAGAACCAATCGGATTGAAGCTATAGCATCATCGTTGGATGGAATCGAAATATCTGCGAGATCCGGGTCACAATTTGTATCGATTAAACAAATCGTCGGAATACCCAAAATTACACATTCTCGAAGAGCCGTATATTCTTCTTGCTGATCAACGATGATCACAATATCAGGCAACCTCGTCATATATTTGATACCGCCGAGATATGTTTGCAAGGTAAATAATTTTCTCTTCAATATTGCCGCATCTCTTTTGTGAAGACGGTTGAGTTTACCCATCTTTTGTTCTGCTCTTAAATCCCTGATCTTTTGAAGTCTCGTTTCCGTAGTAGACCAATTTGTTAACATACCACCAAGCCATTTTTTATTAACATAATGACACCGGGCTCTTATTGCAGCCGATGCTACTGAATCCGCTGCTTTATTTTTGGTACCAACAATTAAGAAGGTTCTTCCCCTACTTGCCGCATCAAAAACTAAATCACAGGCTTCTGATAAAAAACGAGCAGTTCTAGTGAGATTTATAATATGAATACCTTTACGCTTTGCAGAGATGTAAGGGGCCATTCTAGGATTCCATTTCTTAGTACCATGACCAAAATGAACTCCGGCCTCCATCATCTCTTCTAAATTAATGTTCCAATATCTTCTTGTCATTTTTCCCACACTTCCTTTTTGTTTTTCTTTTTTTTTTAACAAAGAAACGAAGTACTTTGAAATAAGTAATTGTTCCGATGGAACCTTCTGCCGGGAATTGACCTTTAATACACAGTACAAACCATTAATGTCTTTTAATTACTTATTTTTTTATCAATATTCGAACAAGAACAAGATAGTTAAGTTAAAAGTCAGACCAGATAATTAAAAAAAAGATAGTTAAAGTAAAAGAATCCGCTCTTAGGAATCATGAAATCGCGTAAATGATTGTTCTAATGTCTCATGTAAATTGTTTGGTACATAAGAACAAAATAATTCTCCATGGTGTAACAAAAGATCTTTTATTTCCAAGTCAAATAGATTCTTTCTTTTGATTTCCAAATAAAAGTTTTTGTCCTTACTTGAATGGTGCACAAATTTTTTGAATCCTGTACCAACAGGTATAATTCCACCTAGAACAACATTCTCTTTCAGGCCTTTCAACCAATCAATACGACCCCGTAGAGCAGCTTTTGCTAAAACTCGAGCGGTTTCTTGAAAACTTGCTTCGGATATGAAACTTTGAGTATTCAAAGATGTCCTTGTTATTCCCAATAGGATTGCGCGATAAGAGATCGCTTCGTCCAAAGCGCGCCCCACTCGTTCCGCTCGCAACAATCCAATTAATTCCCCAGGTGAAAAAACATTAGACATTCCATCTTCTGAAACCAACACTTTTGATGTTACTTGACGTACAATAATCTCTATATGTCTATTATGGATCTGTACCCCCTGAGATCGATAAACCCTTTGGATTTTATTAACCAAAGAGATATGACTTTGAGCTATGGTTAACTCGGCTTGAATCAAGAATCCCCAAGGGATTCCAAAAATTTTGGGTATACCTTTGTTCCAACCTTCAATTCTCCTTTCAAGATTCATTGATATTGAATCAATCGAACGTACTTCTAAGATTTGTTCCACTTTTGGAAGACCTTGTGTTATGTCACCAGATCTTGATTTTTCATATATAAATGTAACTAATGTATCTCCTTCGTAAAATATTTTACCATAATGGCCATGAATAGTTGCTCCTGGAGTGGCTAAATAGGGCTTAGCGGATCTTATAATTAAAGCATCAACATCAACAATTATAATTTGACCAGATTTTTTTATGTGCGGTTCGTATTTGAATAGACATACATTTTCACAAAAAAATTGTCCAAGGCTAATTATTGTAGATGTCTCTTCCCAATAATCGTGATGGAGAAAATGCCAATTCAAATGGAATGAATTCAAAATGATGTTACTGCATGGATCGGGATTATAAATCCTCCTATTTTCATCTATTAAACAGTATTTAAGTACTTGAAGTACTTGGAAAGTCTGTTTAAAATTACCAAGTAGCAAATATTTCTTTAACAAGATCTGATTATAAGTTATTAAATGGTAAAATGAATATAAATTTACCATTTTAGGGACAATAGTCCCCAAAGGACACAACAAATCCTTAATTGGGATTATGGGATCCGATTCTTTTATCATGTTATATTTCGAACCATTGAATGGACCAATTCGAGAACAATTGGATGATGACAAAATTATCAAAGATTGGCATTCCTTATTTCGATTCAACAATGTACCAATAGTACCTTGATGTTGTGTAAGTAATTGAATACTAACCTTGCAGTAAAAAGGATTTATATTTGTACGATCTAATCCATTATCGGAAATCAATCCAGAACTTGCCCTATCATATCTTTTTCCGATATACGAAATGCTGGACTTTACTAACTCAATTCTCATGAAATTTCGAATCAGATCATTTCCCTTTACCTCAATAAAGGAAGCACGAATCTCTTTCGGAGAACCATTTTGTTCTGGATCCCAATTCAATATTAAACAAGTGCGAACTAATTGAATACTTGTGTGAAAAATTCCTCGAATTGACTTGCCATTTCCATAAAGGATATAATTGACAACTCTAAGTTGGACATTATCCTTTTCCCGCAAGAGATCTTGAGGAAAAAGTGTTGCTAAATTGATGCCATCAGTTATTTCATATGTGACTACGGGTCGAACCGAAACAAAATACTTTTTCTTCGTGGGTGTGATCCGTTGGACATAGATCCAATTTTTCAATTTTTTTGATTCCTTAGAATTTTTTTTTTCTGTTTTCGGTGGTATAAAAATGCCACTGTGCCTAGATATCTTATCTGCCTCTCCTGGAAAATAAATATCTCCGGAAAATATTTTTAGTTCAATATTTTTTTTTTTTCTCTCCAGGCGGACTAATCCGCCTACTCGACTTCTTGTATTTAAAGCGAGTTGTGTATCTACTCCAATGATACTATTGTTCTGGACCATTATCAATGAAGATCCAGGTAAAATATGCACTTCTTCGAGAATAAAAAAAAAACGATCTACTTTCATTTGGTATTTCGGAATAAATTCTTTTGATCCTCTATACTCAATTAAATCCTCTTTTTTTATAATTGAATTGACCTCTACGGTCCCATATTTAGTAATTCCTGAATTATTTCTTCTGTATCGTGGATCATCAAAAAAAGCAAGAATACTATTTCTACGTAAAATACCCTGTTTTGGTATTTCAATCGAAATACCAAAACAGGGTATTAGTTCATTCTCTCGTTTTTGATCATATTGTAATGGGATGATGAATCTATTTCTTCGCTTTTTCGCCAAGGAATAAGAATTCCCTTGGATAATAGAAGGATATATAAAATTCCAATAACCATTAGATATGGTTTGATCGGGTCTTGTTGAATAGTCAAGAATTTTCTTATCTTTTTTATCAGAAGTATCTAACAATTTATATCTTACTCGACCATTAGTCATTGATAGATCAGAGATATATCTTTCTTCGACAGAAAAAGCATGAGGATTCATTTGATCTTGATCTTTGTGGAGCGAAAAAGACACTATACTAGATCTGCACGAACCTCCTGCTAATATCCATAAATGACTTGTTTTTAATAATAAATGAACATTACCATATGTATATTCAGGTGCATGGTGTACATCAGTACTCCAGTGCATTTCTCCCTCTGATTCAGAATAAATATGTTTTCGTACCTTCTCTTTAAAATAAAAAGTGGACGTTCCAGCACGAATTTCAGCAATCACTTGTTCTGATTCTACATATTGATTATTTTGAACTAAAATCAAACTCTTTAGTGGAATATTTACATTATGTAGAATATCCCGACTCTCAATAGTTACATACAAGTCCATAGAACATAGAAAAGCGGGATGCCCATGACGGGTACGTGTGGGATGAACCAAATTCTCATTCCATTTTATTTTTCCATTAGAAGGAGCTCGTACATACTCGGCAGTACCACCTGTGAATACTCCACCGGTATGAAAAGTTCTTAATGTTAGTTGAGTCCCTGGTTCCCCAATTGATTGACCTGCAATAATACCTACAGCTTCTCCCAATTCGACCAGGTCACCATGAGTAGGACTCCGACCATAACATAATTGGCAGATCCAAGATGTACTCCTGCAAGTAAAGGGGGTTCTAATATATATTGGTTGTGCTCGAAAGGTTATGAATCGATTTATAAGTCCAATCCCAATATCTTGATTTCGAGTGGCAAGACATCGCAAACCAATATATATATCGTCTGCTAATACACGACCAATTAGTGTTTGGACAAAAATTTTTTCTGTCATACCATTTTGAGGTCTCACGGAAATACCTCGGATAGTACCACAATCTGTTCTACGTATAATAATGTGTTGAACTACTTCAACAAGTCTACGTGTGAGGTATCCAGCATCTGATGTTCGTACAGCAGTATCTACAACTCCTTTGCGAGCTCCATAGCAGGAAATTATATATTCTGTCAAAGAAAGTCCTTCACGTAAATTGCTTTGAATGGGTAAATCAATCATTTGTCCTTGGGGATCCGACATTAATCCTCTCATACCCACTAATTGATGTATCTGAGATGCATTTCCTCTAGCTCCCGAAAAGGACATTAGATGTACTGGATTAGAAGGATCAGTCATACGAAAATTAGGATTCATTTCTTGTCTCAAATATTCACTTGTAGCATACCATATCTCAATGGATTGACGTAATTTTTCTACCGCGTGTACATTCCCATAATGATGGTGTTTCTCTAAAATAAAACTTTGTTGTTCGGCGTCTTGGACTAACCATCCCTTCGAAGGGATTGTTAAAAGATCATCAATTCCTAATGAAATAGATGTAGCAGTCGCTTGCTGGAAACCCAAAGTTTTTACTTGATCCAGGATATGTGATGTATATGCCATTCCGAAATGATCGATTAACCTGCTAATAAGTCGTTTCATAGCAGTTCCATTTATCACTTTATTGTGAAAGACCAGATCAGCCCGTTCTGCCATAAGTACCTCTTCTCTTATATTTCTTCTGCTAAGTAGGATTCGACAATGGACCCAAGTCAATGATTCAAAAACTTCCTTTCCTCAATCTTGATTTACACAGAAATTCAGAAATTAGAATACCAATGAAATTTGGGATACCTGAATTACCATAGGCACTAGGCACAAACATCGCCTAATCTAATTTCTTAGATTAGATAGCGTATGAGTAGGCTCGACAAAAACCCTGTATGGCTTCTTCTAATTCTCTATAAAAAGAAATATGACCAAGAGTAGTTCGAATGTATATAGAACGGATTTCTTTTGTTATACTTCCTACTATTAGATAGTGTCCATAAATCTCATGATAAGTACCTAAAGATTCATATTGAACTTCGATGGGAACTTCTCTTGAACCAATGACACGTTGATCTCGTCTCCATCGGAGCCACAAAGGACTATCTAAACTGATTCTTTTCTGTCGATAAGCTCCAAGTGTATCATAGGAACTAGAAAAATGGGGTTCTTTTTCCCTCGTATACCTATAGTTATTATTATGATTATCAACTATTTTTTTTTGGTAGTTTCCACTATTATATGGATTATACCTATTTGCACAAATACCTCGACGATTTCCGATTGTTAATAAATAGAGTCCAATAAGCATGTCTTGAGTTGGTACAGAAATAGGATCCCCGATAGCTGGAGACAAGAGATTCATATGAGAAAACATAAGTAAACGAGCCTCCGCTTGAGCTTCCAAAGATAAAGGTACATGAACAGCCATTTGATCCCCATCAAAGTCTGCATTGAAACCCTTACAAACTAATGGGTGTAAACAAATAGCGCTCCCAACCACTAAAATAGGTTGGAACGCTTGTATGCCTAATCTGTGCAGGGTGGGTGCTCTATTCAATAATACAGGATGCCCCTGCATAACTTCTTGAAGTATTTCCCATACAATGGGTTCTTTTTCCCGAATTTTACTTTTAGCAATTCCTATGTTAGAAGCAACATGTTGTCTGATTAGACCACGAATT